ATTATTTTGGTGTCCCCTCTTAATCTACCCTATCTAACTAAATAAGATTTCTCATACATAAATATATCCCATTTTTGTTTCTCGGGTTAACCAGAAGGGGCTAATTACATTTACATAAGTTTTAAACTTTCATTTTGATTCAAAATAAGTTTTATCTTTTCTCCTACCTTCAGAAAAATGAACCCCGCTATCGTTAGCTTTTTCTGAAAGGTAACTATCTCAGTTTCATTTTCATATAGAATCTTTGAAAAAGACTTTCCTCTCCAAGAAAGAAAGGACTTACTATCTTTGGGATCTGATGCTACACCGCTGCTCAATACCTTAGTGGATCAACTCTATTACATAAGTTGATTCCTAACTTATATCTCATATCATGACATAAGTAAGCAGTTTTTTCTTATTGTATCGGCCCAAAATCTCACTAGTTGATCTTTACGGCGCTTCCCCTATCAATTAGATCTTTTATCTATCCATAGAATATAGTATTATAGGCATATCTATTTCTTCATTTTTTGGCTTTTATGAAGTCTCTTTCTTTGCTACAGCTAATAAAAATCGTTGCTTTGTACGATACATATGTAGAAAGCCTATCCTCTAGTATTTACTAGCGTATTTTATCTTTCTTTCCTTCTTTCTATAGTGGAGATAGTCGCACGTAATGACAGATCACGGCCATATTATTAAAAGCTTGTGGTAAGAATGGGTTTCGTTCTAGTGCCCGGAAATAATATTCCAAAGCTTTTGTATGTTCTCCGTTACTTGTGTGGATAAGGCCTATGTTATACAGTATATAACTTCGATCATAGGGATCAATTTCGAGTCTCATAGCTTCATAATAATTCTGTAAAGCTTCCGCATAATTTCCTTCGGATTGAGCTGACATCCGTTACGGTCGTTCATTCTATTCAAAGAATCCCCGTTTCAGAACCGGACGTGAGATTTTCATCTCATACGGCTCCTCCCTTCTGTGCATAATGAATGATAATAATCCATGGGACCAAAAGAATATTGAAATATTCTCATTATGAACTGACAGGGACTAGTGTTTTTACAAGAAATCTCTAGTCAGCCTTCCTGCAAGAGGTCTTTTCTTAACACTAATCGTGTTGTTGCTAGATAGAAAAGGTTACTCCAACAATTTCTTTGTCCTCAACGCCCCCTATTTCCAGGAATTAGTCACTTCAACAGTCTTTGATGGTTATATAGGTATCCAAAGTACAAACGAGATGGATGTTTGTTGTCTCAACCATTCTTGTTAGTTCCGATCCCGATAAGGAAAGGGATAATTTATAACAAAGTTTTTTTGTTGATTCCTAGGTGTAGTGCTTCTTCCCCTATGCCGCCTATTGGTACTGATGGAGTAGGATTGACCTCTAATACAGAAAGAACCTATAGGTGTAACCTTTCGCTCAATACTAGATTAGAAAATTGAAGCATCTGAGGCTGCATCAATCGGGGATACACAATAGAAGGAATAGTTCGATTTCCAAACTTCACCTTCAAGAAGCGTAGATTTTTTCAGGTTTATTTCAATAAACGCTTTTCGTTTTATAACGAATCCAACCCTGCGTGCCTTTAGTCGCAAGACGTAGAACATTAAATAGAATCAAATCACACCATCTCTATAATAGGTAAATGCCTCCTTTTCTCCGGAAGTTGTCGGAATTATTCGTAATAAGATATTGGCCACAATTGAAAAGGTCTTATCAATAAAATTTCCATTTATCCGTGATCTAGGCATAGTTCGCAATCCATTCTATAATTCTTCTCATTACCTCGCGTGGGAAAAGAATCCCACAAACAAAGGAATTGTATAGGACGAAATAACATAAAAAAAGACTCGTTCTAAATATTCAATTTCTTTTTCCTACAGATTATGATAACTTGAAAAGTTTTTTATTATGATTCAAAGAGGAAAAAGAATAGAATAATCATTCTATGATAAAAATCCCATCCATTTTAATATTTCGAATTGTTATAATTGGTTGGTCGTACCTATACTTCAAAAATATGAATGGCTCGCTATTCACCCGATTTCTGGGTCATAATCATAAAATTTTGTCGGAGAGATGGCCGAGTGGTTGAAGGCGTAGCATTGGAACTGCTATGTAGGCTTTTGTTTACCGAGGGTTCGAATCCCTCTCTTTCCGTACCTTCGCCTAATTCAAGAGTGTTATTGACCACAATGGATCAAATAACAAGGAATAGGATTATTCCAAGAGGTAGACCTTTCTTTGAAATGAATTCTCTATTCCTAATTGGGGTGGTACGAAAAATACTGATATAAGGGTAGCCAAGACATACAAATATCCCCCTGGACCCATTTATGATACATGAATGGGGAAAATCTCCGGATCAAACCCCTTAGCTTCGGTCGATTTACTTCGGCGAAAAGGGGGCAAAATTCTCCGAATCCTTGCCTAACTATTTTAGTTAGGTTCAAGTCTGACGGGAATAATATTCTACGACTAGCAACTCGTTTATTTTCAAACCGACCCACTTACTATCTATTATTTGATTGACTAACCCCTTATATTGGGATGAGTGAAGAGTCAAATGTTTTGGCAATTCTTCATGGGAGGATGAATCAAGATAATTTTGAATCAGAGCTTTGGATTTTTGTTCATCCCTCGTCGTAATAATATCTCGGGGTTTGCAGCGATAACTTGGTATATCTACTATATGACCATTAACTAAAATATGTCTATGGTTAACTAATTGCCGAGCTCCAGGAATGGTCGAAGCCATACCCAATCGAAAAAGTATGTTATCCAAACGCATTTCAAGTAATTGTAGTAAAACCTGACCAGTTGACCCTTTGGCTTTTCCGGCGATACGAACATATTTAAGTAATTGTCGCTCTGTCAGACCATAATGAAACCGCAATTTTTGTTTTTCTTCTAGACGAATACGATATTGAGACTTTTTCACAGAACGCGATTGATTTCTAAGATCATTTCCGGGTTTAGGCCTTTTACTAGTTAGTCCCGGTAAAGCCCCCAGACGGCGTATTTTTTTGAAACGAGGCCCTCGGTAACGAGACATAAAAACTCCTTTTTTTATTTACAAAATAAACCTAAATTAAGACTGAACTAAACGATAAACGAAAAAAATCTACTGAAGTTAAGTACTGTACTACAAAGAAGAATTAGATGAATTGTATCAATATTCAGACTCTTTTGTATATATAGCAAGGTAGACATACTTTGTCCTAATTTGTTCTGTAGAGATCTAACCAACCGCTCGAATCCGTTTTTTATTCATGGTTGGAAGTTCTTACGACATAATAGATCCGCTATTTTTGAAAAAAGGAAAGAAGTCTTTTCAATATTCCTTGAGTTCAAGGAGACATTATTAATCATGTAAAAAATATAAATATAGAACAAATAGAGAAAAGCCGGCTATCGGAATCGAACCGATGACCATCGCATTACAAATGCGATGCTCTAACCTCTGAGCTAAGCGGGCTCACATAACAGAAATTGTGTTGTGCATAGGAATTCAGTCAACTACTTAGCTCTTAGTTATTCAAAATAGATAATGAATATGAATAGAGAAAAAATGAATACTGAATATAATGTTATTTTATAACAATATAATATAACATAAGAATTTATATAACGATAAATAGAATGATATATGATATCAAAATTTTCAATGGGAAGAAATTATAAATTTTTTCTTTTCCAGGATTCTCTTTTATATTTATAATGAATATGATGATCAATATCTTAATTCTAAATTATTAGAAATTAATAAAAAATATAGCATTATAAAAAGAATCGAACGTTCAAGTATTTAAAATCGCGCGGGAAAAGTGAGAGGAAGAGAGGAATATATATGTGGTATATATCCATCCATATTGAATTGCAGATACATCAATGATAGAATTATTTCTGATTAAACCAAATAGAACTCCTTCAATAGAGAAATAAGGGGTAGATAAGAAAGAAATAAAATAAATCGAAGAGGAGTAAAGAGAGAAACCCTTTAGTAGATAGATATCTAATTAATTCAACGGTTAACGGTTCCAGCATAAACGAAAGAAAGAAGGGGATGGCATCCTAGTGAGATCTTCGTCTCAAACTAAAAAGGGGATATGGCGAAATCGGTAGACGCTACGGACTTGATTGGATTGAGCCTTGGTATGGAAACCTACTAAGTGATAACTTTCAAATTCAGAGAAACCCTGGAATTAAAAATGGGCAATCCTGAGCCAAATCCTGTTTTCAGAAAACAAATTAAGGGATTTCTGAAAGCGAGAATAAAAAAAGGATAGGTGCAGAGACTCAATGGAAGCTGTTCTAATGAATGGAGTTGACTGCGTTGGTAGAGGAATCCTTCTATTAAATTTGAATTTAAACTCCATAAAGAATGAGGGATGAACCTATATACGATACGTACGTATACGTACTGAAATATCAAAGATTCTATTAATGTCGCCCTAACTATTTTTTTACATAAAAAAATAAATAATTTTTGTGAATTTATTCCAAGTTGAAGGAAGAATCGAAAATTCAGTGATCAAACCATTCACTCCATAGTCTGATAGATCTTTTGATGAACTGATTAATCGGACGAGAATAAAGATAGAGTCCCGTTCTACATGTCAATATCAATACCGACAACAATGAAATTTATAGTAAGAGGAAAATCCGTCGACTTTATAAATCGTGAGGGTTCAAGTCCCTCTATCCCCACAAAAAGGCCCATTTTACTCCCTAACTGTTTCTTTATACTTCTACTCTTTTTTCTTTTCGGCAGCGCCCCCAAATTAGTTTTCTTTCTCATTCACTGTACTATTTCACAAAAGGATCGGATCAGAAAAGCCTCTCTCGTATCACAAGTCTTGTGGTTTTTATGTAAAAAAGAAAATCTATGATCAAGGAATCCCCGTTTGAATCATTCACAGTTCACATCATTATTTTCAACTTCAAAAGTTTTCTTTTTTGAAGATTCCGGAAATTCCAGGGCCTGGGTAAAAGTTTGTAATGCTTTTT